TCATATTCATATACATGAGAATTAGATAGGAACAAGAATAATCTTTGATTCTCTTTTGAAAAAGGGGAAATTGATTTTTTTGGAGTAATGAGACTATTTGAGTTCCAATACTCGTAGAGAAAGAATAGCAATAAATGCAACGAGGTAGCATCTTGTATCCAAGAGTGCAGAATTTGAACCAAGATTTCGAGATTAATGGGGTGGGGTATTAGTATATCTGACACATGATTTAAATGTGAGAATTTGTCCTCGAAAAAGGAAAATATTGAATGAATAGATCGTAAATTATGAGATTTTGCTATTTCTTTTTCTTCTAGGGAAGATACTAATCGCGGCGAGAATGGAATTTCCACAATGACTGCAAAACCCTCCGATATCATTTGAGAATAAAAATGATTGTTGTGCCCAACAAATCGATTTTGGTTAGAATTATTAACCGAAATAATCAAATGATTCTGTTGATGCATTCGAGTAATTAAACGTTTCACAATTTGTGAACTGGATTTATTGTCATGACCTAAATTTTCCATGGGTTCATAAAGAACCGACCCACTTAAAGCATGATCATGAGCAAGTGCGTAGATATATTCTTGAAATAGAAACGGATATAGGAAGTATTGTTGCCGAAATCCATCTATTTCTAAATATCCTTGTAATTCCTCCATTTGAAATTACACTTGAACCAAATGGGGTATTTCTTGAGCTATCAAATAATACATAGTGCGATACGGTCAGAACAAGGTATGGTATATAGTAAGAAAAAAATGGATACCCTGGACACAGGAAAGACAATCAACGGATCCTATCTTTTTCCATCCAATTTGTTTGTCTTCGTTATAGTTACAAGAGATGGTTAGAAATCCTTTATTTTTGCAACCCGATCACTCTTTTGACTTTGGAATAATTCATTTTATCAGTATACCGTTTCTTCTACACATTCGTCTCCACTACATAGAATAGTTAGGATTCATGAAAAAAAAAGGAATTGATGATCCACTCACAAGAGAACCCTTTCCCACATTGGGCACTAATATAATTTTAACGTCTAATTAGATCGGGTAATCATTCGAATTAAGAACAAACAGAAGCTCGTTGCTTTTTATTTCCCTATAATTGGAACCATGCCATAGGGCTCTATCCATTTATTCACTCGACCCAACTGTGAATTGATTTGACTCCGTTCCAAGAATCAAAACGATATTTTGTACCGATCCGGTAAGGATGAAGTATTCTAAGAGTTCTCCATTGATACGACATGCTGTTTTTTCCATTCATTCCCTTTCAGGATCAGTCGTGGTCTTACAAACTCTACCAATAGTATGGACGAATCCGTTGCTTCATCCAAATGTGTAAAAGATCATAGCCGCACTTAAAAGCCGAGTACTCTACCGTTGAGTTAGCAACCCGTATAAATATAATATGGTGTGTAGATACAATCGGAATAATAATAATAAAATAGATAATAAAGAGATTGGATTGCCCGATCCCGTCAAAACATTAAAACAACAAATCCAAAAGAAAGATTTGATGATCAATTGTGAACATAAAAATGAACAGAGGATCCGATTAAAATACAACCGATTCTGGGATAAATAGAGAGAAAACCTAAATAGATGTAAAAATTGATAGACCGCCCATACCCTATTTTTATTTTCATTATATTAACTAAGATACTTTTTGTGTCACGGCGAGAATCTGACGAACCCAGCATTTGAATGAAATAAAGAAACAAACTTATGGGATGTAGATAAATAGATCTATTTATCCACGATCGAATTATATTTGTTCGATACACCATTGTCAATATGAATTGAATGTTGAGAAAACAAATTCAATAACAATAAAGAAAATAAGGACTTGTGTTGGAGTGGCACTACATATACATAGATAAGAAATTAAAGTATGAATGAGGGAATAAATAAGGAAAAAGTAGGAAAAAACCTCGGGTTTATTCAATAGAGGTACAATAGGCAAGATTGACCCTTTGTTTGTTGGTGGAGTCCCAACGAAAACCATCCGATTAATGGTAATCCCATCATTACCCAGTTATTTCATCTATTCACTCCATTTTTTCTATCTGTCTCATATCAATAGAAGATTTTTTTATCTTCTATGATATGGGATCATGTGGGAGCAACAATGAATAGAGCAAAAAAAGGAATGGCGGAGAAACAATTAGACAAAGCTAGATACTGGGCACCCCCCCCCTTTTTTTTTTATTTCATTTGATTAATTCGAAGTTCCTTAAACACCTCCGCCTTCTTTGAAATATCATGAACGGTTCCTGTAGGTTGAGCGCCCTTTTCAAGGAAATATAGAATAGCAGGAACATTTGAATAAGTTTGGTTCTTTATTGGATCGTAAAAACCCACTTTACGAAGATCTCTGCCCTCTCTTCGGGATCGAATATCAATTGCAACGATTCGGTAGATGACTCATTGGGATAGACATAAATGAACAACCCCCCCCTAGAAACGTATAAGAGGTTTTCTCCTCGTACGGCTCGAAAAAGAATGATTCGAATTTATGTATTATAGTAGCAAATGGGTCCACAAAATCATCAATTAGACTACGATTTGAGTCGTTTTTTTTTGTTCTTCCTTCCTGAAAAAAAAATCTCATTCGTATTCATAACTCAAGTTGGGTAATTCTCAAAGAGCTCAAAGGGAAATCCTTAGACATTTATTGAGCCGTCTCTAACCTCTTTTGTTTGTCTCGCCTAGAATCTATTTTTTTCTTCCCCATTCTAGTTGTTGAGACAATGGAAAACGGTCTTTCCTTGTTCCGGCATCCCTTATTTTATCTTTGCTTTGAATCATTGGGTTTAGACACTACTTCGGGGATGGGATCCTTAATTGTTTCAAAACGGCAGCAACATACCTTTTGTTATTTCGTTCTATAGAAATGATGGATTCCCCTGTGATACACTTTTGATCGAAATAGTTTTATCAATTCCGACAAATTCGTTTTACTTTTTTTTTTTGACTTATTCGAACTTGATCCTTTCGATTTCTATACCGAAGATATACTTACGAAGTTGTTCCAACTTATTGATTGGCATTAACCCTAGATCCTTCCCTCTGCTAAATGAATCAATTCTTTATGCTCGAGCTCCATCATGTACTATTTATTTTATTACAATCCAAAAATTGGGGTCCTAGTGGAATAGGACAAAAACTATGTCGAGCCAAGAGCATCTTCATTGATATATAAAATGGTGGGTGCAAGAATCCACAGCCGATAATGTCCTTCAAGTCGCACGTTGCTTTCTACCACATCGTTTCAAACGAAGTTTTACCATAACATTCCTCTAATTTGGGACCGGTATGGAATTGATTCAATATGGAATCATGAATAGTCATTGGCTCAATCGGTATATTATATTAAGTAGTCCATACTTTATTTTCATATATGGATGGATAGTTGGGAGTCTCAGCAAGAATCTAATTTAACCCCATATTTTATTAGATGAATGAAACACATTAAAAAAAAAAATTATTTTAAAATTAAAGTGAATTTGAATTAATGTATGAATCTCCCCCCCCAATCGATCGCTGCATTGATTTCCAATTATTCATTGGAGCCAAAAAAAAAAACAAAAGAAATTAGGTCCAAAGAAAATAATCTGTTCCATATTGAATTTTCTTGTTTGTTAATAAGATCCGAATGACAAGGGTCTTGAAATTGATACCGCGGATTAACTCATATCTACACGAATTCTATGGGGATCATAAATCATACCCAAAGTCAATTAAAAGATCTTCTCTTCTTATGGGATGCTATTCTATCTTGTATAAGTACAAAGCCAAATTGTTCCATATCAATTCGTCGTTACTATTTTGATTTTGTCCCACCCCAATCTCAGGAACTTTAATCCCAGCAATCGAATTAATACCAAGAACACCCTCCTGTTTAGAATTCAGGATCCACACACATAGAATTAGTCATTTTGTCTACCCTATATTTATTTACTTTAGGCAAGATAGAAACCTCCCTTTTCTTTCGCATTTCGATTCAGAATGCATCATGTGAGAATCAAAATATCAATATCATAGATATGGGGCATAAAGTTTCTCCAAATGACTAACTAACCTTCAATATGAATATGAGCGGGGAGCGAGCATACGCTGAATGGCCCACCCAATTTTTTTTTTTGAATTTCACTTTGATCTTTGTTCCCATCCTACCTATATCAAAAAAGATATTTATTTCCATCCACGTCTCATCGATACTCGATCCGTTTGTGAGTTGTGAGAAACAAAATGGAAAGGGAAAGTATGATTCATAGAAGAATCATTAGAAATCACAAAGAAAGATTAGATCACATTGTATCCAACATTACACTCTTAAACAGAAGATTGTTAAGTTAAAAAGAAGAATCTTTGTTCTGATAGAATCGGTCTGGTCTGGGACGGAAGGATTCGAACCTCCGAGTAACGGGACCAAAACCCGTTGCCTTACCGCTTGGCCACGCCCCATTTGAATTTTGATTCTACACCAATAAACACTACTATTGGTATTGGTTGTTCGTCAATTCCAGCCCCAATATCTATGGAATAGGTTCTTGCTAGGATTCTACACATCTAGATGTAGAATCAAAATGAATTCATTGATCATTACAATTGATCATTACATATAATTCAATTAAGATATTGTATGTAAGGTATGATTCCTTCTATTCTCATTTGGGAATGGAAGGATTTTTGATTGGGGGAGTTCAAAGAAAAAGAAAGATTTTGCAGCCTACCTTCCCTTCTTTCTTCATTTTTCCCCTTATATCAATAACCCAATAATAATGAAATTATCTCCAAGAACAAAATGTTTGTTATGCTTAATATCTTTAGTTCGATCTGTCTTAATTCTGCTCTTCATTCGAGTAGCTTTTTCTTCGCCAAATTGCCCGAAGCTTACGCCTTTTTCAATCCAATCGTAGATGTTATGCCAGTCATACCTGTGCTCTTTTTTCTCTTAGCCCTTGTTTGGCAAGCTGCTGTAAGTTTTCGATGAGATCTTTAATACTGTCTTAGAAACATTCATGATTTATTCGATAAAAAAAGCTATTCTAACAATTGATAAGATCAGATAATGACAAAGATGCAAATTTTTTTGGATAGCCGAGATGAATCGGAATCACCTCATTTCTTCATTCTGACCTTCTGTGGGTCAAAGACCCTATGTAGGGTTCCCACAATACCTAATTGTGGGTATGAGAGATAACTTTGTTAACGAAACAATACAATCAGAATCTTATTACAAATGAATTCCTTTCTTTGTTTTCTAGAAACCGCTTCATTTCTTTTCTTGGTGTCAAAACGGAATGTGTGGTACAAAAATGGAGAATCTATTCCCCTATTTCCCCCAAAAAATGATCTTGGAGATTGTGTAATGCTTACTCTCAAACTCTTCGTTTACACAGTAGTGATATTCTTTGTTTCTCTCTTCATCTTCGGGTTCCTATCTAATGATCCAGGACGTAATCCTGGACGCGATGAATAAAAAAATCATAGGTTTTTCTTTGCTTGATTTCTGAATTTTCTTAAGATTTTCTTTCCCTATTCCATACATTTAACTATGAGAAAAATGGGTTCGAGAGTTTTTCGAATTCGAACGGGAAATCTCAAGTGATCAGAAGGAACGGAGAGAGGGGGATTCGAACCCTCGGTACAAATAACTCGTACAACGGATTAGCAATCCGACGCTTTAGTCCACTCAGCCATCTCTCCCAATTCCAATTAAAAAAGGAGAATTCATATGTGACGCGTGAAGTAAAGATTGAGAAAAGTCTTTCCTTATCTTTCTTTATTCTATAGATATAGATATAGACGAATTTTTTCAATCACCACTTCTATTTAGATAAAGATAACGAAACAGATATCTCCAATAGAAATCAAAGAGTACCTCTTTGATTTCATCCGAAAAGTTCTTTTTTTATTCCCCCGGCCTGGCCAGTACCTAGCCAGGCCATTCCTTGTTCCAATGAATCATAGATCAAATGGTTTATTTGATTTGAAATCAAAAATACTTGTTATTGAAGCAGCAACAAGGCTATTTCCATTCCTATGCTATGATAGGGGTGTGGTGTCATTTCTTACTATTCGTTGTTTTTCCTTTGATCGATTTACTTACTGCAATAAAAAACATACCTTTTCTAGTATAATAGAACTCATATATTTCTTCAAAGGACAAGCTTTGTTTGAACACTTGAGTTCACAAACCAAACGAATACTATGATTTTTCACTCGATCCAATCGACCCGAATTCATAAGATTTGGCAGTTGAATGAATAGGAAAAGGAGTAGAGAAGGAGCTCTGGATTCTTGTACAACTCATTTTGATGTTCCGACTTCAATGACTCTTTTGGGCCGGTACTCTCAGTAATGACTCCCCGATAAAAGATCTAACTTGTTATTTAAATGAACCTTCTTCTCCTATTTCATCAAGTCTCCCCGTCAGAACACAACATGTCAACACTCTCATTTTCATGATTCTGATCCTATCTTGATTACGTTTCACTCCCTTGTTCGACAAACGGTCCATTCGTATACAATAATCATATTGTAGCGGGTATAGTTTAGTGGTAAAAGCGTGATTCGTTCTATTAACAAGTGAAGTAGATAAGGGGTCTTTCGGTTTGATTCCTATTCTGATCCAAAACTTTATTTCTTAAAGGGGTTTAATCCCTTACCTCTCAGTGCTACATTTGAGGAAAAATATACATTATCGTGATTTGTATCCAAAAGTCAAGTCAATCAATTAGAAATTGAATAACAAAATTGGATTATGGAATTGCGAAGCATAATTTTTTTTTTTTAAGTTGGATCAACCCTTCCAACTGAATGAGTATAAGTAAAGGATCCATGGATGAAGATCCAAAAGTCTATTTCTAATCGTAACTAGATCTTCAATTTGTTTTTTTGTAAAGGGGGAGATTGAAGCCAAATAGCTATTAAACGATGACTTTGGTTTACTAGAGCCATCGACATATTGTTTCAGCTCGGTGGAAATCAAATTCTTTTCTTCAGGATTCTCCCAACTAGAAATAAGGAACGAAGTAACTAGAAAGATTTGTAAGAATTCCCTCTTTCTAAAGGGATCATCTAGAAAGCAAGTCGTTTTGGATGCATTCAGACAGACAGAAAGGCTGACATAGATGTTATGGGCCAAATTTTTTTCTTTGAATTCAGATTTTCTATGACTCCCTTTTCCCATACATCGTAAATGTTTTCTTTTTTTTTGTAGTTTCGTTTACGTCTTAGATCTAGGAATCTATCCATCTTCCATAAAGGAGCCGAATGAAACCCAAATTTCATGTTCGGTTTTGAATTAGAGACGTTTAAAATGAGAAATCGACGTCTACTATAACCCCTAGCCTTCCAAGCTAACGATGCGGGTTCGATTCCCGCTACCCGCTTCATATTAATTATTATGATACACGCATCATTGATTCGGGTATGTCCCTAAAATCTTTCTTTCACATACAATCCGATTCTTTTATCCGAA